CCCGCCTACATATATAGGATATTTTAAGAAGTAAACGTCTTTTTTAGTCGTGGGGTTGGGGGAAAGGATAGGAAAGGTGATTTCACTATATTTTTGACCAGGAACAGGACCTATCACAAGAATATTTTTTTTAGTGGGGCGATAACTCTGAAAAGACAGATTGCCCATCTTTTCTTTCATCTCGGGAGAAATACGATCGAGGGGAGCTAATTCGAATCCATCAGGTAGAATAAGAACAGCCCCCACATTCAAAGATCCCTTTTTCCCATTAGCAAGAACTTGTTTCAGTTGCATATCATAAGGAATTCTAACAACTGCTTCAAATACAGTATCAGGAAGTACCGTTTGTGGAACCTCAATATCTACGGGCTTATTAGCTAAATGGCAATTGGCACATACAATACGCCCAGTCGCTTCTCGTGGATTTTCATAGCCCTGCTGCGCAAAAATGGGATATGCATATGAAGTAGATGTTTGAGTTATTACATATATCATGATAGATACAGAAATGGATCGAGTCATCTGTTCCTTTATCCAAGAAAAGGTATTTCTATTTTGCATGGTCCAATCATTGAGCACGAAAATTTCTACAATAGATTGGGTAGGTTACTAGTATAGTTCCCTATCTCTGATTCTGCTATTATTATTGTACTGGAATCATTTTACTATAATACAGGAAGATTCCCCTGGATGGGTAGAAATAGAAAAAAGTGAGTAATATTTTGAATGGTTTGTTTCTGTAGGAAGTAACAAACATTCTAATTGGGTTAATATGCGTGTATTGTTCTTTAGTCATTCATTGAATGATAAATCACTACAAGTGACGGAGATACGTTATTTAAATAACGGAAGATCCAATATTTCAAAATTGTATCTAGAATGACTGGAAAAGTGGAAACAAGAACCGCTAGAATTTGATCGTTATGATCAAATCCAAAATCTTTGTAGACGGAGCCAATCATGAGTTCCCACCCATGGGGCGAGTGGAATCCGATACAGAAATCGGTTAATAAAATAATAGAAAAGGCTTTGATTGTGTCGCTTAAGTTATAGAGGAATTCCTGAACCCAAGAATTCAGAATGACAAGTTCTTCATTACGCAGAATCGAATAGCTGCTTAGAATAGCGAAACATATTATATTTGTTGCAAAGTGTAAAATGCTATGGATATGATTCTCATTATGCATTTTGACCAATTGGATCATTTCTTTGTGGATTCCTATACGAAGCTTTTGTATATGTGTCTCCGGGTACTCCTTTATAATTTCGTCCAATAGGAATAGTTGCTCTAATTCTATGAATTTTTCTAGAACATTCTTTTCTTGAATATTATTCAAGAAAGTTTCGGATTGTCTAGTATTCCACCAATTTGTAACCCAAGATTCCATACTTTTTTGAAATAAGAGATCGATCCACCAGGGTAAAAAGACTATAGATGCAACAAGATATGGGAAGTTAGTGAATGCTTTCTTTTGTGGCATTTGAAATTAAATCTGTGAATTGCTAATGAAACTATCCCATGCGTCGAATCTATCCAATCTGATATTTCTATGCAATAGCAGTTCTATAACAAGGTATCGAACCTATACCTAACTACTTATGAATTGACCCCACCCTTTTTTGATGTTTGTCCGTGAATATCGAAATAGGATAAGGTTCCGCGTCGAAGTGGAATGAAGAAATAAAACAAGATTGTTTCCAGATATCTCGATTGGTCAAATTCGAAGCAATTGCATCCTTTCAATGAATGCCCGAAAGAACCACCTCAAGTCATGAATATTATTCGGACTTCGAGACGAAAGAAAACCCCTAGCTTAGATCCATTATTTGGAAAAGTTGGCTATGCTTAGCCTGGAATAGTTGAGGGAAATTTATGAAAAATATGGATGTGATGATGAAATTAAAAACGAGTGGCAAAACCAGAGACAAATGCTAGTTATAAGAGATCCAATCATTTGATAATCCAAGAGCAAAACAAAAGAAGGGAAAAGAAACATCAAGTGACAAAAGAAAAGAGAGGTCATTGAATATGATCTATCAGTTCAGTATGGAATCTATCAATCCAAAATATCAGAACCAAAAAAATGTTCTGATACATGTGATAAATCTAGACTTATTAGTAGTAGGTTCGATTTGTTGCTTGTTTATTAATAATTAGTATGAAAGAATTACGTTTATTTCCATACAGATAAAAAATCCATACAGATAAAAAATCGTTTTGGTGGACAAAAACCACTTAGTTTTCTGGTTATTCCATAGAATATACATTTCCTTTTGCTCGAATGAGCGTTCTGAACAAGCTTCAGTGAAAATAAATAAAATAGAAAAAAAGAGGATTTCTAAGTGCCTTTCCTAATGCTGAGTTCATTTCAAAATACTTCAATTGGTACACGCAAGAAATAGGCCAATTCTGCAGCTTTTTGTTCCATTTCTCTTGGAGTCAAATTCTCCTCACTCTGAGTCAAAGGAATGGCGCCCTGTCCTCTAATTTCCATATAAAGGACACGACGAGGAAAAAGACCCTCTTTAACCTCGATTCTAATCGACTGGACATCTCTCATAAGGAATCGAAGGAGGATACGACGATTTTTTCCAGGAAATCCCCAACGAAAAATACACACTATTCCTTCTTTTCTATCGAATCGATCATAACCACTCCCTACATTCCACGAAATTGTACACCACAAATAGGTGCTAATGAAAAGACCCGCGATCCCATAGAAAAACATCACGAGTCCTTGTGGAAAAAAAAAAATTTGCTGAGATGGAAATAAGGATATCAAATTCCGACCAAGATAACTAGAAGTTCCAACCAATAAGAATCCTAATGAACCTAAAAGAAGGATACAGGCCCAGCAGAAATTACTTGTTTTTCGAGACCCCACTATAAGTTTTATCCATATACGTTCTGATCGCCAGTTCATACTAGATCCAGTTTCTTTTTATTGGAATTGAGAAAATAACCCAACTGAGTTTTTACTTTCCTTTTTTTGTTCCCAAAGTAACTCTCATCAACTAGCACGATTATTATGTGAACCTTTAGGAGTCATTCATCCAATTGATTAGATAAGATCTAAAAAAAGCATCCGCTGAAGCGGATCCCACTATGTATATTTATATCCATAGATATACCTTGCGTTTCCGTTTCAAACATCCGCGGATTGATTTGAAATTGAAACTAGCTATAATGAAAATGAAATGAATGCATTTATCCACCTATCACGGTTACACATCCCTAAGAGAAGAGCTCTTAGGGGTGTGTTCGGAGGACGCCATATCTTAGATTCCACGAATCTATAGTATGATCAAGTGCAGGTCTTGAAAGAAATCTGCTTCCATCGGATCTAGACAATCTTGTTCTTTTGAACATGAAGAAAGAAAGAAGCCATTGCAATTGCCGGAAATACTAGGCCCACTAAAGGCACAAAAAGAGAGGGTAAGTTGAAAGTTGTCATAGTAATGAATACCTTGATTTCCTATTTTTACCTGTTAGTAAAGAGATCTTATGATACGTATCTAGTATCATAAGTGCAAGGAATGAAAAAAGTATACCGAGTCACCCTTCGACCTGAAATAGATGGTTTCTTTCTCTTGTTTCTATCCTAGCGCTAGGGACTTTTTCCTTGGCCTTCCTCTTACTGGTCTGGGCGGATTTCTATGTCGCCCGGTCCCCCAGCGTGGGATTCTCCTTTTGCTTGTTCTCCCGACGTAATCCGCCTAGTTCCGGAACCGGAAGGACCAGGAAGCGCACCGATATCCGGATTTTTCGGAGCTCCGGAAGAACTTCCCCTCAATCTACTTCTAGACGTAGTCTTGGCCTTTGACCTTGCCTTGAAGTGCGGATTCCGCCTTTCCAAGTCGGCAATTTGTTGCGATACGCGGGCAATCGATTCGTCTAATGTCGAATTCCGAAGAAAAGCGGCGCTTTCTTCTCTTGCCTTTGCTTTGACTTTGGGATTGTCTTCTTCAAGTTTCATAAGTTCTTCCGCTAAGCGGAAAAGCTGCTCTTCGAACTCTTTTGTTTCTTGCTTCTTCTTATTCAAGCATCTTTCTATTTGTTGTAGTTTTTCTGCGCTGGCGCCCTGCTCTCGGTGCTCTGCTAGGCTAGATTCGAGTTTGACGGTCCGATCTCGGCTTTTTGACCAGTAGTATTGGATTTCCACAAATACTGATCGTTGTTGCCGCCAATATAGCAGATCGACCGAAGATTCTCGGTCTTTTTCATTCTGCCCTTCTGTCTCGGATTGGCCTTGTTCGGCAGTGGCTGATGATCCTTCCACCAATTCTGTCTCGACTTCGGATCCTTCCCCTTCCAGCAATTTTGGAAGGTCAACTCTACGAGGCCACTTTGCTTTGACTTCGTCTATTTCGCAGACTGTTGCGGGCGGCGGAGGTGATTCGGAAGGAGGCTTCTTTGGTCCGAACCACCAAAAGACTAACCACACCACCACGACCCCTTTCGTACCAGCGCCTGATACGAAAATCCACTTAACTAGAACTGTTATCCAGTCCCAAAACTTCTTCATGCCTCGAGGTCCTCCCTAACTAGGCTAGATGCCAAAGTAAACTTCTCTAATTGAGAATTGATAATTGATCCAATTTGACGAGCTAGTCGAGTAATTCTTCAAATCCTTATCCTTTCGCTGACAGCGAATATACAACCTGTATAAGTATATACCACGCTATGGATGCGAAAGTCAATTCGTCGAGTCGCCTTCGAAAAATGATCAAATCAAAAATTTGATCTGTTTGATGAGCTAGCCGATCATTTGAATACTTCTCAGTATTTATTAATGAAAATGAATGAATTTCAATAAAAAAAAAAAAGAGTCTAGTTTTCATTTTTCAATTATTATTTGTTGTTTGTATCCGGCCAGTCGGTTTGTGCTACGCTCCATTGTTTAGGGTTGCTGCCACATTATGTTATGTTGTAGAGTGGCTTCCAAATCAATCTTGACACGAAACCTAATTTTGGTCTTTCTTTACTCAAGGATTTCCAG